AAATAGAAGCGACTTGGACAAAAAGAAACGAAGTGACTTAGAAAGATCTTGTTTGTCGATAACCTCGGACCAATCAATCGAATATTGATTAATACGTAATCGATCGAACACTACTTGAAAACGGCTCTTCTGCTCAGAAACGAAATGTTCCAAATGTTCCTGGAAATTCTTGCTCCCATTGGACCATTTGTATCTATATGCATCAGGATCCCGATTCATGGATCTCTCGGTTCGAGAAATAAGAGGATCGAACCATTTCTTCTGACTCTTTTTCAAATTCGATAAATGTGGGTTGATCGTATATTTCATTATAGTTCTATGATTCAGAGTATCATTTCCTATTTGATCCCTTTGAATTCCGTATTCGAAGTTGCGATCGGATCTATTCAGTAAAAAGAATCGATTCAATACATTTCTTATGTACCCATGGATGCTATATTGGATTTGAATCAGATTTTGGATCAATCTATGTTGATTGACTGCCTTCATTATGGTGTTGCTAGCAAATACCACTATTTTTTGTTTTGGATCTTCCAAAGCATTCCCGCAGGAGATCCGGACCCATCTTTTTCTGATCCTTCGATAAAAAGATTCATTCTCTTCATAAAAAATAGGAGGTAGAACCAATAAAGATTTCTTTTTCGATTCATCCCTGGAGTCGAATACCTCGTTCAAGAATTTTTTTTGATCCACTCCGTAGGAATCAATAGAAAAGGCAAAACCCTTATGATACACCAGACCCGGCTCGGTTATTGATAGAGTTAATAGATCTGCCACTTCTTGAAATCTCTCTTCTGATTCAAAATCGTGGTGCAGCGTGTATCCTCCCCTGTTCCGGTCATGGAATAGATGAAATAAATCAAAAAATGGATTTTGGTTCAAGAATGAAATCTTATTGGAACTGTCCATATCCGGTTCATCCTTCGGAACCATATCACATCCCGGATCTGATGAAATAGGATGAATTGAGACGATATTTTGTAAATACGTAATTATCTTGAATATATCAACCATTTCTTTATTTTCCGATCGCCTGGAAGGGACAAAAGAAACATCTTGTTGTTTCTTCAACAATTTCTGATCTCTGGTGGACCTCTCAGTAGGATTCGAACCCAGATGAAGTTCTGACCATCTGTCAGAGAAAAAAGAACGAATTGATCTTGTAGGATTCCCAAAAAATTCTTCGATTTCTTCCGGAAGCAGATGATTATTCATCTGCTTCTCACGTTCCGTGAATAGCCGGGACATTGAGGAATATCCAGAAAGGCATTTCGGGAATCGGTCTGATTCTATCTCTGTTCGTTCCGTTTGAAGAAAGGAAGGATCCCAAAGAATCGATCTTTCTTTTAGCTGTTGAATCTCTCTTTGATTGATCAATGTGTGATATTCCGAATCCTCATTACTAATGGAATCGAAATGATCTATGGATTGATCAGAAGATCCTTTCAATTGGCTAGAATCCGTTACTTGAACGAAAATAGATCTTGTGGAATCATATTGCATATTTGACGATACATTCCATACCCTGCTAAAAAAGCTAAAAAACCGATCCTTGTTTACCAACCACGCATTGTCTAACCAAATCCAATTCTCTCTCGATACGTTCCTAAAAAAATCTGATTCATGCGGATTCTTCTCCCAACTAACGAAGAGATCTTGGCGGAATTGCCACATATGAAATTGAGCACAATTTTGCAAAGAAATACCCCACTTGTTTCTCGAGAAGAGATGGGAAACATGCTCAATATCATTTGATTGAATAGTTGACCCAGTTCCTTGTTGTTTGAAGAAACCCTCCACTTCAATTGGTCTTTTTTCACGAAAAGAAGACGTGAGATAACAAATCCAGTGTTTCACTAAGATTTCGAATAGCTGTCCCGAACTCAAGTTGATTATGTTTCGCTTCTTTCTCGGAGAAAGACGATCAAACAATTCCCAATCATGGTCCTTGCGGATCGGATCATCCATATAGGATACAAAAGGAGACTCCAGATATTTGATATCTTTATCTTTGAATGAGATCTCAATTCCAACTACGGTTTCATTAGATATCTTACAACTAGAATCCCTCTTTTTTCCGACCCGGTTCCTCCACCACCGCGAACCCCAGTTAGATTCAGGCATGATACACTTTTTAGTTATTGGGAGAATCCAAGTACTCTCTTTCGGATCCATGAAACAACTCTCAGAGATCTTTTTCCCTTTTGGAAGATACAGGAGCGAAACAATCAACCTATTGATATTGGAAGACCCAAAAGATTCTTCCAATGGATCATTTCTGGGTCCAATGGAATTCATAGGTATAGGAAGAAGCCCCATCAAATAGATATTTTTTCTTTCGACCATATTTCGATTGTTAATACGATATATAAGGACCACTACTACAAGCAGTACTACACCTTTGATCGTGAAATATCGATTGCTTGTTGACCCCTGTGAATCGCGTGAAAGTAGGATACTCCAAATTCGGGGGTCAAAGAGTTTCATAAAACGTTCTTGG